AATAAAGTGCCTGACTTAAAGGGCCATTTTGATAGAATGGATTACGTAATTTTTATTACCTTTATTATTTCTTATAGAATTAAACTACTCTTAAAACATCAAAAATTTTCGTGCATCATACACCAAGAAATAAAAAGATAAGCTAAATAAGCTAATAGGTTCATACCCTTTTTATGAGAGTCCTAATCTCTCTCTTTTTAATTAAAATAAATTTATCTACATTAATATTTATATCGAGATTAATTACAGGAACCCTAATTACTATTAGATCTAGCTCGTGAATGATAATATGAATTGGATTAGAAATAAATTTAATATCATTTATCCCCTTAATAAATATAAACAAAACACCTTATGAAAGTGAAGCTTCAATAAAGTATTTTATAGTTCAAGCAATAGCTTCAATAATATTATTAATATCTTTAATTTTATCAGAGTTTATTAACGTTGACAAACAATTTATCTACTTAATCTTTTTAAGATCAATGTTTATCAAAATAGGGGCTGCACCATTTCATTTTTGATTTCCAGGGGTTATACAAGGATTATCATGATTTAATTGTATGTTAATTATAACATGACAAAAAATTGCACCTATAATTATAACTAGCTATATTTTAACTAGAAGAATATTGAGTAATATTGTTATTTTAACAAGAGTTCTTGTTGGTGCGATTGGAGGGTTTAATCAAACCTCAGTCCGAAAAATTATAGCTTATTCTTCAATTAGACATATTGGATGAATAATTATGGCTATACTCATAAGATCGAGTTATTGAGTAATATACTTTTCATTATATAGTTTGCTTAGAATTACTGTAGTATTATTAATAAATAATAATTCATTATATTATTTATCACAAATTTTTTCTATAAAAATAAATAGTAGTATAATATTTGCATTATTTACAACAATTTTATCTTTAGGAGGATTACCTCCATTTTTAGGATTTTTACCCAAGTGAATAATTATTCAAAATTGTATTCTCTTTGAAAGAAAGCTCATAATTATTTTTATGGTCATAACTACTATAATTACATTATACTTTTATCTACGAATAACTTATAGAGCATTTACTATAAATAATAGAACAACAATTTGAATAAATCAAAACAGTAACAAATCAATTATATTTATATCAGTGGTCATTTCAATAATAGGAATTCCATTAATTGTCTTAATTAATTTATATTAAGATCTTATGTTAAATAAACAAGTAGCCTTCAAAGCTTCAATTAAAAGTAATAAGCTTTTAGGTCTTAGTTTATCTAAACAACTTTAGAATTGCAGTCTAATATCATTTTTTGACTATAAAACCTAGCAAGAGAGGGACTATCCTCGTAATTAGATTTACAATCTAATGTCTATTTCTCAACCATCTTACTTTATAATTAAAGGGTCATTAATTGTAAAAAAGAATTGAAGAATGCGACAATGATTGTTTTCTACAAACCACAAAGATATTGGAACCCTATATTTAATGTTTGGAGCTTGGGCAGGAATAGTAGGGACTGCTTTAAGAATATTAATTCGGGTTGAGTTAGGACAACCAGGATCCCTAATTGGGGATGATCAAATTTATAATGTAGTAGTAACTGCACACGCTTTTGTTATAATCTTTTTTATAGTGATACCAATCATAATTGGAGGATTCGGAAATTGGTTAGTTCCTTTAATATTAGGAGCACCAGATATAGCTTTCCCCCGTCTTAATAACATAAGATTTTGACTTTTGCCCCCATCTTTAACACTACTTTTAGCAAGTAGTTTAGTAGAAAGTGGGGCAGGAACAGGATGGACTGTTTATCCACCATTAGCAGGAGTAATTGCTCATGCTGGAGCATCAGTAGATTTAACGATTTTTTCTCTACATTTAGCAGGAGTATCATCAATTTTAGGAGCAATTAATTTTATTACCACTACTATTAATATGAAATCACCTGGAATAAGAATAGACCAATTACCATTATTTGTTTGGGCTGTAGTTATTACAGCAGTACTACTATTACTCTCATTACCTGTACTGGCAGGGGCTATTACAATACTTTTAACTGACCGAAATATTAATACTTCATTCTTCGATCCAGCCGGAGGAGGTGACCCTATTTTATATCAACATTTATTTTGATTTTTTGGGCATCCCGAAGTTTATATTTTAATTCTACCAGGATTTGGTATAATTTCCCATATTATTGCTCAAGAAAGAGGTAAAAAGGAAACATTTGGAGTTCTAGGTATAATTTATGCTATAATTGCTATTGGGATTCTAGGATTTGTAGTATGGGCTCATCACATATTTACAGTGGGTATAGATGTGGATACACGGGCTTATTTCACCTCAGCAACAATAGTGATTGCTGTTCCTACAGGAATTAAAATTTTCAGTTGACTTGCCACATTACACGGTAGACAAATAAATTATAGTCCATCATTATTGTGAGCACTAGGATTTGTTTTCTTATTCACAGTAGGGGGATTAACAGGTGTAGTATTAGCAAACTCATCAATTGACATTGCAATGCATGATACTTATTATGTAGTAGCACATTTTCATTACGTTTTATCAATAGGAGCTGTATTTGCAATTATAGGAGGATTAATTCACTGATTTCCATTATTTACAGGAACTTCTATAAATAGACAAATATTAAAGGTACAGTTCTTAACAATATTCATTGGAGTAAATTTAACATTTTTCCCACAACATTTTCTGGGATTAGCTGGAATACCTCGACGGTATTCAGATTACCCTGACTCATACACAGCATGAAATATTTTATCTACATTAGGTAGATCAATTTCAATAATAGGAGTAATTATGCTTTTATTTATCATTTGAGAAGCTCTATCTTCTCAACGACAAGTTTTAACAACAAATTCTATAAATACTTCGATTGAATGGTATCAGAAAACACCTCCAACTGAACATAGATACTCAGAATTACCACTAATAATTAAGTTTTAATGTGGCAGAAAAGTGCTATGGATTTAAGCTCCATCCATGGGGGCTATTCCCTCCATTAAAAATGGCAACATGAGCACAAGTAAGATTTCAAGAAGCTGCATCCCCAATAATAGAACAAATAGTTTATTTTCATGATCATACAATAATAATTTTACTTATTATTACCGTCATAGTAGGTTATGTGATATTATCATTATGTTGAAATAAACAACTAAATCGAAATTTATTAGACGGACAAAAAATTGAAACCGCGTGAACAATTTTACCAGTTTTTGTTTTAATTATAATTGCAATACCATCTTTACGATTGTTATACTTAATAGATGAGGTAAGTGAGCCTTCAATTACCATAAAAACCGTTGGTCATCAATGATATTGAAGATATGAATATTCAGACTTTAACCATATTGAGTTTGATTCCTATATAGTCCCAGAAAGAGACTTAGAGAAAGGCATATTTCGACTTTTAGAAGTTGATAATCGAGTAGTATTACCAATACAAGCGCAAGTACGTATTTTGGTTACTGCTGCAGATGTACTTCATTCATGAACAGTTCCTTCACTAGGAGTAAAGGTTGATGCTACACCAGGACGTATTAATCAAACAAGTTTTTTCATAAATCGTCCTGGTTTATTCTACGGCCAATGTTCAGAAATTTGTGGAGCAAATCACAGATTTATACCTATTACTATCGAAAGAGTTAAAACTAAGACATTTATTAACTGGATTCAGAAAATAAGAGAAGCTTCATTAGGTGACTGAAAGTAAGTAATGGTCTCTTAAACCACATGATAGTAAAGTAACGAAATACTCCTAATGAAAGAATTAGTTAAATAATATAACGTTAGAATGTCAAACTAAAATTACTAATAATTTAGTATTCTTTGATTCCTCAAATAGCCCCAATAAGTTGGTTAACATTATTTTTATTATTTACTTTATCCTTAATTATTATAATAACAATTAATTATTATTTATTTATTCCTAAAATACAAGTAGAAGAACACAACAAAAATTTTTATAAAAAAACAATAAATTGAAAATGATAACAAATCTGTTTTCAGTATTTGACCCCACGTCCTCAATTTTTAATTCATCAATAAACTGAGTATCCACCCTGTTAGGAATAATATTAATTCCTATAATGTATTGACTCATCCCAAGACGTATAATTATAATGTGAATTAATGTAACAAGTACTTTACACAAAGAATTTAAAACATTATTAGGTACCCAAGGATATAATGGGAGTACATTTATATTTATTTCCGTATTTTCATTAATTTTATTTAATAATTTTATAGGATTATTTCCTTACATTTTTACAAGATCTAGCCATTTATCATTTACATTAACATTGGCCTTACCATTATGATTAAGATTTATAATCTATGGATGAATTAATCACACTCAACATATATTTGCACATCTTGTTCCACAAGGGACACCTCCAGTATTAATACCATTCATAGTTTTGATTGAAACTATTAGAAATATAATTCGCCCAGGAACACTAGCAGTACGATTAGCTGCGAACATAATTGCAGGACACTTATTGATAACTTTATTAGGGAACACAGGACCTTCAATCTCGTATTCAATTCTATCAATCCTTTTAATCACACAAATTGCATTATTAGTTTTAGAATCAGCAGTAGCAATTATTCAATCATATGTATTTGCTGTATTAAGAACATTATATTCTAGAGAGGTAAATTAATGTCAACACACCAAAATCACCCTTACCATTTAGTAGATCAGAGACCTTGACCTTTAACGGGAGCTATTGGAGCGATAGCAATAGTAACAGGACTAGTTAAATGATTCCATATATATAGAACCCAACTAATATTGATTGGAACTATTCTAGTAGGTATAACTATATATCAATGATGACGTGATATTTCACGAGAAGGAACAATACAGGGATTACATACTCATCCAGTAGTAATTGGATTACGATGAGGAATAATTTTATTTATTACATCAGAAGTATTATTCTTCTTTTCATTTTTTTGAGCATATTTTCATAGAAGATTATCTCCTGCAGTAGAATTAGGAAGTATTTGACCTCCAAAAGGAATTTCACCATTTGATCCCATATCAATTCCAATGTTAAATACCTCAATTTTATTAGCATCAGGAGTAACAGTGACATGAGCACATCATGGACTAATAGAAAATAATCATTCTCAAGCAATACAAGGACTATTCTTTACAGTATTATTAGGGATCTATTTTACAATTTTACAAGCTTATGAATACATTGAAGCACCATTTACTATTGCGGATTCAGTTTATGGTTCTACATTTTTCGTGGCAACAGGATTCCATGGACTACATGTAATTATTGGGACAACATTCTTATTAATCTGTTTAGCACGACATTATGTTAAACACTTTTCATCAGGACATCATTTTGGATTTGAAGCCGCTGCTTGATACTGACATTTTGTAGATGTAGTATGATTATTCCTTTATATTTCGGTTTATTGATGAGGTAGATATTTATTTAGTATACTTAGTATTCCTGACTTCCAATCAGAGGGTCTGATTAATATTCAGAATAAATATTGAATTCAATAGTAATTATAAGTATTGTGTTAATAATATTAAGAACATTAGTGATGTCAATTGCATCTATTTTATCAAAAAAATCAATCGTAGACCGAGAAAAAAGAACTCCATTTGAATGTGGATTTGATCCATTCTGTGTAGCTCGAATCCCTTTTTCTCTTAAGTTTTTTTTGATTGCAGTAATCTTTTTAATTTTTGATGTAGAGATTGCTATTATTTTACCAGTTATAATAATTATAAATGACTCCCTACCAGAAATATGATTAATTACATTCTCAATTTTTATCGCAATTTTATTAGTAGGTTTATATTACGAATGACATCAAGGAGCACTTGAATGATCAAACTAGGATAGTAGTTAAATATAACATTTGATTTGCATTCAAAAAGTATTGAAATATTTCAATCTATCTTGAATGGAAAGTGAAATATTACAATCAGTTTCGACCTGAAATTTGGCATTAGATGCCTCCATTTAACTTTAACTGAAGCCAAAATAGAGGCATATCACTGTTAATGATAAGAATGAATAGATATTCCGGTTAAAAGAGTAGACTAGAAGTGAGAGTAAGCTGCTAACTTAACTCTTTAGCGGTTTAATTCCGTTAATATTCTTAATTTATGTAGTTTAAGTAAAACATTACATTTTCAATGTAAAAATAAAAAATATTTTTCATAAATATATTTGAAAGTATAAAATTACTATAATTACAGCTTCAATGTAATGCTTTTAAATTAAGCTATTCAAACATAACAAAATAATAATAATTAATAAAAAATTAAAAAAGATAATAAATAAATTTTAATTAAATTCAACTGAAATAGTTGAATTATTAACGAGTTTAAACGAAAAAACCGAAATAATCCTTGACCTCCAAAAAATTCACATCAACCCTGGTCGAAACTTTTAATTAAAGAATACCCAGAATTTAATAAAACAGGGCTAAAACCTCGAGTACTAACATAAGGTATAAATCATATTCTACCAACAAAGAAAGTAACTAAAAGTCAATTTATTGATAAAAGACTTATATTATAAGAAAGTAATCTTAAAGAATAACCTAAAAAAGAGCCCAATAAAGTTACTGATAATGCCAAAGTTTTTAAATAAAAAGGTAAACAAATTATATGAGGGGAAGGAAAAATAATTCAAGAAATTATTCTACCGCCAAAAACTCCTATAAACACCATACCTAATATTCCCTTTAATATATTTCAGCCCTCATCATTAATACAACTAGCAGAAGGTATATTTGATGATCTAATTATAGTAAAATAAATTAAACGAGTAGTATAACAAGCAGTTAAACCAGTAGNAAAAGAAAAAAAGAAAAAAGAAAATAAATTTACAAAAGAGAAACAGCTAATTTCTAAAATTAGATCCTTTGAATAAAATCCGGCCAAAAATGGTATACCACATAAAGCAAGATTAGAGACACAAAAACAAGCAGAAGTTAAAGGTAAATAATTAATTAAACTCCCTATTCCACGAATATCTTGACAATCTATTAAATTATGAATTATTACACCAGCACACATAAATAATAAAGCCTTAAAAAGAGCATGAGTTAATAAATGAAAAAAAGCCAAATTGTAATGACCCATTGATAAAATTCTCATTATTAAACCAAGTTGACTTAATGTAGAAAGAGCAATAATTTTTTTCAAATCAAATTCAAAATTAGCACCCAACCCAGATATAAATATTGTTATACCCCCAATTAATAATAAATAAGTGGAAAACCCAGTATTTATAATTAAAGCATTAAATCGAATTATAAGATATACTCCCGCAGTAACCAAGGTGGATGAATGTACTAAGGAAGAAACAGGAGTAGGAGCTGCTATCGCAGCGGGTAATCAAGAAGAAAAAGGAATTTGAGCACTTTTAGTTATAGCAGCAAATATTATTAAAAAAGCAATCATCTTTGCTTCAAATAAATTTGAAAACAAATTAACATAAAAAACATAATTCCAAGAACCAAAATTTAATATTCAAGAAATTGAGATCAAAAATGCTACATCACCTAGACGATTAGATAATACAGTTAATATTCCTGCACTATAAGACTTGAAATTTTGATAATAAATTACTAACAAATAAGAAATTAATCCGAGACCATCTCAACCTAACAGAATTGAAATTATATTAGGACTAATAATTAAAAGCATTATAGATATAACAAACATAAGTACTAATAAAATAAAACGAACGACATGAACATCTCCTTCTATATAATCGTTTCTATAAAAAATAACTATAGAAGAAATAAATAACACAAGACCCATAAATATTAAAGATATCCAATCAAAAAGGAAAGTCATAACTACACAAGAAGAATTTAACATTAAAACTTCTCAATCAATGAAATAACAAAGGTTAAATACACAAAAATAAACCCCTGTAAAAAAGAAGGATAATCTAAATCCTATTAAAACAAAAAAAGAGATTTTACAGATACTAGAACGTCAATTAATTACCTAAGGTATATAAAATACTTCTATGATGCCACAAATCATTATTTTAGATAAACTACTTAAGATAAATTAAATTAAAAAATTACTTACATTTAAAATTAATAAATTTAGAGGAACTCAATGTAAAAACAAGAGTAAATATTCACGCAAGTAACCAGAATCAATTCTGTACAAACAGGAAAAAATTATACCATGCTGAGAATAAGAATATAAATAAAGAGTGTAGGCAGCACTAAAAAAAGATAAAAGAGATAAGCCAAGCATTAATACTCATCTCCAACTAATTAGACTATTAAATAATCTAATTTCTCCAAGTAAATTTAAAGTAGGAGGAGCAGCCATATTAGAAGAACTTAATAGAAATCACCAGAGAGTTATTCTAGGTATTAAATTTATTAACCCCTTATTCAAAAATAATCTACGGCTTCCCAACCGTTCGTAAGAAATATTTGCCAAACAAAATATACCTGAAGAGCAAAGACCATGAGCAATTATTAAGGTATAAGAACCACTTAATCCCCAATATGTTATAGTTATTAGTCCCCCAATTACAATGCCTATATGTGCTACAGAAGAATAAGCAATTAAAGATTTAAGATCTACCTGACGTAAACAGATTAGACTAACCAAAGCCCCACCAATAATTCTAATAGAAATAAATAAAAAATTAAAGGTTACACCTAAATAATAAACAAGAGAAAAAACACGGATTAGACCATATCCTCCCAACTTTAAAAGTACCCCAGCCAAAATTATAGACCCCGCTACAGGGGCTTCAACATGAGCCTTTGGTAACCAAAGATGGAATATAAACATAGGTATTTTTACCAAAAAAGCAAGAACTATTGAAATATAAAAATAGAATCCAAAACTTAGATNCAAAAAAAGAAAAAATATATAAATATTTAAAGTATCACTAAAATAATAAAAATTGAAAATTGAAGCTAAAAGTGGTAAGGAAGCAAATAAAGTATAAAATAATAAATAAATACCAGCCTGTATACGCTCCGGTTGGTATCCCCATCCAAGAATAAGAAAAAATGTGGGAATAAGAGAACTTTCAAAAAAAACATAAAATATAAATAAACTATTTCTCAGAAATGAAAGAATTAAAAATAATAATAAAAATAAATTTATTAAAAGGAATAACACCAAATTATTTTTATTAAAATAGAATCCAGTTCTAGCAAGAACTATTAAACAACAAATTCAAAAACTAAGTAAAACCAGACCATAAGATAAAATATCTTGACCAAAATAGTATCCTATACCACTAAAATAAAAAGACATATGACCAAAAAGGAAAAAAGACATGAATAATAATAAAAGAAAGGAAAAGAAAGTTCAATAATTAACAAAAAAACAAGAAGGGATCATAAAAATAATAAAGAAAANAAATTTTAGCATTGTAATATATTCAGATTAGTAAACTGGTCACTACCATGACTACGAATTATTGATACTAAAATAGAAAGTCCTAAAGCTCCTTCACAGACACTAAAAGTAAGAAAATATATTAAAAAATATAAATCCATGAAATTAAAAATCAAAAGAAAAAATATGTAAAAAAATATGGCTAATACTATAAATTCCAATCTAAGTAAAGTGGATAAAAGGTGTTTACGTTTACTTACAAAAGAAAATAAACCAGNAAAGAAAGAAAAAAAGAAAATTATTTTATAAAGAATTAACATTAGTCATTGTAGTTTAGATAAAACACTGGTCTTGTAAACCAGAATCGGAATAATAGATTCCCTATTACAACCCCCCCCCTACAATCAAAGGTAAATAATTTTATTCATCATTAGTCTCCAAAACTAATATTTTTATATTTAAACTAACCTCTGACATCAGACAGTTGCTATTTTTATTTTTAAGTGTATTTAATAGATCTATTTTTATGCTAATAAAGCATCCTATATCTATAGGAGTTACTCTTTTAATCCAAACAGTATTCGTGTGTTTAACCACAAATAATATAGCACAAAATGCATGATTTTCATATATTTTATTTTTAGTATTTTTAGGGGGCATGCTTGTTCTGTTTGTGTATATAACTAGAGTAGCTTCAAATGAACTTTTTATAAAAAATAAGATTTATTCCTTTATTATTTTATTTTTATTTAATGGAGTAATTATAATAACATTTATATTAGTTGACCCAATATTATTAAATAATAACTCTGAAGAAAATATAATAATTTCTAAAATAGATGATCATTATAAATCAAGTTTAATAGCAAGCTTATTTAACTACCCAAATAATTTATTAACTATTTTTATAGTAATTTATTTGTTTTTAACACTAATTGTTGTTGTAAAAATTACTGAATCTCATCAAGGCCCTTTACGAACAACTGACTAATGAATAAACCAATACGATTAATACATCCCCTATTTAAAATTGGAAATAACGCTTTAATTGATTTACCAACTCCTGCTAATATCTCTATTTGATGAAATTTTGGCTCATTATTAGGATTATGTTTAATTTTACAAATTGCTACAGGGTTATTTTTAGCAATACATTACACTGCCAATATCGATATAGCATTTTATAGAGTAAATCATATTTGTCGAGATGTCAACTATGGTTGATTACTACGAACATTACACGCTAATGGGGCATCATTTTTCTTTATTTGTATTTATTTACACATTGGACGTAATATCTATTATGGATCATATAAATATATTCATACTTGATCAGTAGGAGTAATTATTTTATTTTTAGTGATAGGTACAGCATTTATAGGATATGTATTACCTTGAGGACAAATATCATTTTGAGGTGCTACAGTAATTACTAATTTATTATCTGCAATCCCTTACTTAGGTAATATACTTGTTCAGTGAGTATGAGGAGGGTTCGCCGTAGATAATGCTACTTTAACACGATTCTTTACTTTTCATTTTGTGATACCTTTTATTGTAGCCGCTGCTACAATAGTACATTTATTATTTTTACATCAAACAGGTTCAAATAATCCAATAGGACTAAATAGAGATAGAGATAAAATTCCTTTTCATCCATATTTTTCATGAAAGGACGTGGTAGGATTTATAGTAATAATTATGCTATTAGTACTTTTGTCTCTAATTAACCCATATATATTAGGAGACCCAGATAATTTTATTCCAGCTAATCCTTTAGTAACCCCAGTTCATATTCAACCAGAGTGATATTTTTTGTTTGCTTATGCAATTCTGCGTTCAATCCCTAATAAACTAGGAGGAGTTATTGCACTAGTTATGTCAATCGCTATTTTATTTATTATACCTTTATATCAAAGAAAGTTTCGAGGACTACAATTTTATCCTATTAACCAAGTAATATATTGATTAATAGTAAGTACTGTAATACTATTAACATGAATTGGAGCACGACCAGTAGAAGACCCTTATATTATAACAGGTCAAGTATTAACAGTAGTTTACTTTTCCTTTTATGTATTACACCCGATAATTATAAAAATTTGAGATAAAATCATAGATTAACTAATAAGCTTTAAGAAGCATATGTTTTGAAAGCATAAGATAAGATAATTTCTTATTAGTTTATACTACTTTTTATACATTAAATTAATAAGGATAAAATAAAAATTTTTAATCCTANTAAAAAAATTAAATAATTCAAAGATACTGGTAGAAATCTTTTTCAAGATAAATATATCAGTTTATCGTAACGATAACGTGGCAATGTACCACGAACCCAAATAAAACAAAAAGAAANTAAAAGTAACCTCCAAAAAAATAAAACAGAATTTACTGAACACCCTATAAAAATTACTACAAATAATATTCTTATAAATAAAATACTAGCATATTCAGATATAAAAATTAACGCAAAACCTCCTCTACTATATTCAATATTAAACCCTGAAACAAGTTCAGACTCACCTTCAGCAAAATCAAAAGGAGTACGATTTGTTTCAGCTAAACACGATGCAAATCAAATAATTATTAAAGGAAAACATAAAAAAGAAAATCAAATATACTCTTGAAATAAATAAAAATTAGATAAAGAATATCCTTCACATAAAAAGATGAAAGATATTAAAATTAAAGCTAGGCTTACTTCGTAAGAAATGGTTTGAGCTACTGCACGCAACCCTCCTAACAAAGAATAAACAGAATTTGAAGATCATCCAGCAATTATAACAGTATAAACCCCTAATCTAGTACAACAAAGGAAAAATAGCAAACCAAAATTGAAATTAAACAGTCCAAAATAAAAAGGTATACTCATTCAACAAAACAAAGAGATAAATAATCTAAAAATTGGTGAAAAATAATAAGGTAAATAATTAGAACTTATAGGGAAAGTTTGTTCTTTATTAAATAACTTAACTGCATCTGAAAAAGGCTGTAAAACACCACAATATCCTACTTTATTAGGACCTTTACGAATTTGTATATATCCTAAAACCTTACGCTCTAATAACGTTAAAAAAGCTACCCCTACTAACACACAAATAACTAATAAAATACCTCCCAAAAATCTCAAAATAATATCATTTAAATACAAGTACTATTTGTAGGATATTAGCCTACATATATGAATTCTAAATTCATAACATTTTTCTGCCAAAATAGTAATAAATTTCAAAAACATAAAAAATATTTTCCAATTATGGTCCTTTCGTACTAATAACTGACATTAAATTGGGGATAGAAACCGACCTGGCTTAAACCGGTCTGAACTCAGATCATGTAAGAATTTAAAGGTCGAACAGACCTATTAATTAAGCTGCTACACCTAACTATTATCTTAATCCAACATCGAGGTCGCAACCCTTCCCGTAAATATGAACTCTGGGGGAAGATTACGCTGTTATCCCTAAGGTAACTTAATCTATTGATCAAAATTTCTGGATCCAAAAATCATAAATTAATGTTTATATTATAATAAAAGTTAAATATATATTTATTGTCACCCCAACAAAACAATTTTACAAGTATAAGTAAATCATATTACTAAATAATTATAAAAATAAAACTGTTAAGCTCTATAGGGTCTTCTCGTCCACCAATAATATTTGAGTCTTTTGACTCAAAAGATAAATTCAAGTTTGTAATTGAGACAGTTAATTTCTCGTTAAACCTTTCATTCCAGCCTTCTATTAAAAGACTAATGATTATGCTACCTTTGCACGGTCAATATACCGCGGCCGTTAAAATTATCACTGGGCAGGCCAGACCTATTAAGTAATACAATAGGACATGTTTTTGATAAACAGGCGAAAATTTAATTTGCCGAATTCCTTAATTACAATTTTAATTTTTTTTAAAACAAAACAACAAAATTATACTAATATAATCATTATTTAAAATAAAATAAAATTAAATAAATAATTTTAATAAATAACTAAAAATAAAAAAATTAAATCAAAATAAATTATACTATAACGTTTTTCAAAAGATGGTTGATTTTAGTCCTACTAAATTTATAATTTTATAAAAATTATAGTAAAGGATAGAGCTTATCCCCTATCAGTTTTAACCCAAAAAATAAATTATCAACAAGAAAAAAGTAAGTTTTAGGGATAAATTAAATTTATTTCTTAAAAAACTAGATACCATTATAAACGTATAGAATTTCTCCACTAAAAAATATTAAAGATAGTTATATTACAATAACCTTATTAATTTATTAGCTCTTATAAAATCGAGAAACTAAAATAATTTAAAAAAATTAAATCAACCCTGATACAAAAGGTACTATAAATAAAATATACTTTTTAAAAAATACATTTTCAAAATATTTCAATAATTCCTTCACAGTACTAATAAACTATTACTACAATAAGTGTTTCTATTAAAATACTAAACAAAAAGATATTTCTATTACAAAATTAAGAAAAAAATTAGTAAATATATTTTTAATCAAACTAAACTGAATTGCACAGCTACCTTATCAGTGTAAATGAAATGTTCTCTAATAAAACTACGGTTTGTTTACTTTCTAGATTCATCTTCCGATAAATCTACTATGTTACGACTTATCTCACCTTATTATGAGAGCGACGGGCGATGTGTGCATATTTTAGAGCTAAAATCAAACAAAGTAATTAATTAGTTTTACTTACAAATCCACCTTCAATTTTAATATAAATTAAAAGATTCGTATAAATAAATTTATTGTAACCCATTAGTACTTATACATAAGCTTCACCTTGACCTGACATTTATGCATTTAACAATCAAGAAAATTTATTCTAAAAAAATATTCTTATGACGGAGGTATAAAAGCTGAATACAATTATAAGTAAATAAAATCGTGGATTATCAATTACACAACAGGTTCCTCTGAAAAGACTAAAATACCGCCAAATTCTTTGGGTTTCAAGAACTTAACTATTACTACCCAGGTGTAATATTAACATTCAGTATAAAAGGGTATCTAATCCTTGTTTATAATCTAAATTTCGTAGAATATTAAATAAATATTATATAAAAAAATATAAATTTGACCTAAAATTTTAAAAGATAATAAAAATAAAATAAATACTACCAACCAATAATAATCTTTTGCCTCAATCGTATAACCGCGGATGCTGGCACGAATTTAACCGAAACTATATAATTAACTGTATCTAAGATGACTTAACAAACAATACTTAATACTACAAAATAAACTTTTAAAGAACAAAAATGGTATATAAAATAAAAATAAAAAGATTATTTGGCAAGAATAAAACTCACAATAAAATATATCCTGTAAATATACTATTAAAAATAAAAGAAAATTCACCTGACTATGAAAAATAAAAAACTAGTATTTTCGATAGCGGGTTCCCACACATAAGCTTCAATAACAAAAAATAAGTTAGATACGATTTACATTATTAATATAAATATTTAATATATTAATAAATATTTATTAATTCTTTCTTTAAATTTTATTTCAATTTATATATTTAATTATATATTAATAGGTTATTATTATTATATAAATATTAGGATCTATTAATATATAAATAATTATAACAAATATAAATTCTTATTATATAAACTTTAATTATTAATATAAATATTTAATATATTAATAAATATTTATTAATTCTTTCTTTAAATTTTATTTCAATTTATATATTTAATTATATATTAATAGGTTATTAAATGGGGGATGTAGTCAAATGGTAAAATAAATTACTAAAACCTTTTCCCCATAATAAAATCAATTTTAAATTAATAAATTAAATTACATAAATATTTCTTCATTTTA